GATTGTAACTCTATTAATATATTATATTATCATAGGTTCGAATCCTATTTCTTTCAAAGTAATATTCATGTTATTTATTATAGTAGTAAGTATTAAACGTTTTTAGTTTAATATGGATAGAACTCTAGTCTTCTAAACTAGGTATATAGGTTCGAATCCTATAAAACGTATATATTACTGTTTTTTCTACATCTTCCAGGGAATATAATTTAATTAGGTAAAATGCATGCTTTGCATGCATGAATTACAGATTCGAGTTCTGTTATTTCCATATTTTACATTAAAATAAAACAACTATGAATAATAAGAAACATCGTTTGGAGTATAAGTCTCTTTTTCTAGACCATTATGATTATATTGATCAATATAATCATACGTTTATGTTCGATAATTTAAACCGAATAAAACGTCCAATTTTAGTTCGAAATCCCTTTCAAAGAACATCAATTTTAGTCAATTTAATTACTATAGAGGGTATTTTGGGAACAAAAACGTGCTTTAATTCTCCTATTAACCGAAATAATAGCGTTTACATTTACTTAATCATAAATAATAGTAGTTTATTTCTTACTTTTGATTACTTTTTACTTTTTTTCATTCAAAATCCTTATATAGCACTTTTTAAAGATAATAATAATTTTTTGATTACTTTTTTTCAGTTTTCAAAGTTTTCATTCATAAATGACTTTTATTATTGTTGTATACCGCATTAGTAAATTCTGAGCGTTAGTTTATTAATTAATTTATAACAACATAACTCAGGAGAATAGCTTAAAATAGGTTAGAGCAACGATTTTCAAAATCGAAGGTTAAAGGTTCAAGTCTTTTTTCTCCTGTAAAAACTTTTAATAATATGTTTATATACAATCCTTTAGAACAATTTGAAATTATTACTATACTACCTGGCGACTATTTTGGTTTAAACTTTAGTTTAACTAACTCGTCATTTTTTCTTTTGTTATCGTGCATTTTCATATGATTATATTTTTACTTGGTACTGTATCGTCCTATTCTAATTCCCCATAGTTGACAATATATAAAAGAGTCTTTATACACGTTAACGTCTTCTATGATTCAAGATAATCTAGGCTTAAAAGGTGAAATTTATTTCCCGTTCATATTTACACTTTATACAATTTTATTGTTTTGTAATTTAATAGGTATGATTCCTTATACTTTCACTGTTACAAGTCATATAATATTTACATTTGGTTTAGCTTTATCAGTCTTTATAGGCATAAATATCATAGGTATTAAAGTCCATGGAATAAGGTTTTTTTCAATCTTTTTACCCAAAAATGTTCCACTAGTTATTATACCGTTATTGATTGCTATAGAAATTATTTCATATTTCATTAAAGTTTTTACTTTATCTATTCGACTTTTTGCTAATATGACATCAGGTCATACTTTGCTAAAAATAATAGCTAATTTTACTTGAACTATGCTGTCTTCGAGTGGTTTACTATTTATTTTTCACATATTACCCTTTGGGTTATTAGTTATTTTGATTGGTTTAGAATTAGGTATTGCTATATTGCAAGCTTATGTTTTTGCTTTATTAACTTGCATATATTTAAATGATGTTTTAGATACACATTAAAAATTAAGTCTTTCCATGCCTCAATTAGATCGTATTATAATATTTACCCAATTATTTTGATTATTCATCATATTTGTAACTATATATACAGTTTTAACCACTCTTTTTCTTCCAATTTTAATAAAAGTATTTAAAACCCGCAATTTATTTGTTCAGTTTATTTCTGAAGAGAGTAATAAGTTACAGTTAAGTTTTTTTATACATCAACAAATAACTATACAAACGTTGAATAAAAGTTTCTCTGTATTAAAACATTTCTTACATCCTAATTTAGCTTTATTTTACAAGGAAACAGATACTACTACTTTACTGGATACACATCTGCTTGTTTATATTCTGAATATGGTGTTATACTGCAATAGATCTTTATCCACAGTAATCCTATTTAACTCTAAAAATTATAACTTTATATTTAATAATAAATAAACTTTTCGATTATGTATTTATTAATTATCGTATTACCATTATTTAGTTCTCTCTTTTCTGGTCTTGGTGGGCGGTGAATTGGATCTTACGGTTCTTGCTTGGTTTCTTGTAGTTGTTTAATTCTAACAACTTTTTTATCTGTATTTGCAGTTTATGAAGTTGGTTTTAGCGGTTCTTCTTGTTACTTTATTTTAATGCCTTGAATCGAGTCTGGGACTCTAAAAATGAACTGAGGGTTTTTATTTGATACATTAACTGTTGTTATGCTAGTTATTATAACTGCAATATCCAGTTTAGTTCATATTTATTCAATAAATTATATGGAAAATGATCCACATATACCTCGTTTTATGTCTTATTTAAGTCTATTTACATTTTTTATGCTTATTTTGGTATCAGCAGATAACTTGGTTCAAATGTTTTTAGGCTGAGAAGGTGTTGGATTAGCTTCATATTTGTTAATCAATTTTTGATATACGCGATTAAACGCAAATCAATCAGCAATAAAAGCTCTGTTAATCAATCGTATTGGGGATTATAGTTTAAGTTTAAGTATAGTTAGTATCTTCTTTTTATTTAAGTCAGTAGATTATGGTATTATTTTTTCATGTACGCCTTTTTTTTTGAGTCAGGCAGTTTATTTTTTAGGTTTTGAAATTCACAGTTTAACTTGAATAACTCTACTACTTTTTGTGGGAGCAGTTGGGAAATCAGCTCAATTAGGTTTACATACTTGGTTACCTGACGCAATGGAAGGTCCAACCCCTGTATCAGCATTAATTCATGCAGCAACAATGGTGACGGCGGGAATTTTTTTAATGATTCGGTTTTCGCATGTTGTAGAATATTCACCACTTTGTTTATTTGTTTTAACTATTGTTGGTGCTTTAACAGCATTATTTGGGGCAATAACAGGGGTATTCCAAAATGACCTAAAAAAAGTAATAGCATACTCAACATGTAGTCAATTGGGTTACATGATGGTTGCTTGTGGTTTATCTTGTTATAATGTGAGCATGTTTCACTTATTCAATCATGCGTTTTTTAAGGCACTATTATTTTTAACTGCAGGTTCTATAATTCATGCAATTTTTGATGAACAAGACATGAGACGTATGGGATCTTTAATAAAATTTTTACCTTTAACGTATTCCTTAATGCTTGTTGGTTCTTTTACTCTTTTAGGGTTTCCATTTTTAACGGGGTTTTATTCAAAAGATTTTATTATAGAGTTATCGTGACTGACAACTTATAAGAATTTATATCTGTCTTATGGGTTATTTTCTTGTTGACTTATAAATTTAGCTATTTTCTTTTCTTCATTTTATTCGTTTCGGTTATTATACTTAGTCTTTATTAATAATGCAAATTTATCTAAAGTTGTTGTAAAAAATATTGCTGAGTCTTCAACGAGTATGCTTCTTCCTTTGGTTTTCTTAGCAATTTGTAGTATATTTATGGGATACTTAACAAAAGATTTATTTATTGGTTTTGGTTCAAGTTTCTGAGGAGCCTCTATTTTTATTTTAACTGAGCATTCTAATTTTATAGAAGCAGAATGAACACTTTTGACAAAAAAATGGTTACCGTTTTTTTTAACCTTGTGCGGAGCACTAACAGCATATTTTTCAAATCGCTTTTCTAACAAAATTTCGGTTAAATGATTACACCCTTTTATTTTTTTTTTTAATAAAAAATGATACTGGGATAAGCTATTTAATAACTTTATTTTGATACCCTTAGCTGTTAATATAAGTTATGAATCTCTATTAAAAACGTTGGATAAAGGTCTTGTTGAACTGTCTGGTCCTTATATTGTGCCAAAATATATTTTAGATTGGTCAAATTTATTAATTAGATTTCAAACTGGGCAAATTACACATTATGTATTTTTTATAATCTTCGGAGTTTTTCTTTTTTGTGTCTTTATTTTAAATCCTTCTTTTTACCTTGTGGGTATTTTTGATTCGTACTTAAGTGTTGTATGCTTGCTGCTATTATTGTTTTTGTAACAGTCCTATATAAGTAAAGCTGTAACATTAAAAACTTCTTCATGTAGTTTTAATAATAAGAAATTTGTTATTTTAAGTTAACTAGAATTATGAAATTTTAGTATATTTACAAAGCGGTAATTAAAAATTATTTTCAAAATGAATTTATTAAATCCCCTTATTTTTACTATATTTACTCCTGTCTTTGGATCCTTTTTTTTACTTTTTATTCCTGGATCAAATGTTCGTCTTTGCCGTAATATTGCATTAATATCTTCACTTTTTACATTTTTATTTTCTCTAGTAATATGATTACAATTTGATAGTTTGAATTTAAATTATCAATTTTTATTTTCTTTAGCTTGATTTCCATCTTTTAATTTGTATTACACCATAGGAGTTGATGGACTTTCAATTTTTTTTGTAATATTGACAACATTTTTGTTAATTATATGTATTTTAGCTAGTTGAGATACTGTCCATTATTATCTAAAAGAGTATTTAATTTGTTTTTTGTTGTTAGAATTTTTACTACTTCAGGTTTTTTGTGTTTTAGATTTAATATTTTTCTATATGTTTTTTGAAAGTCTCTTAATGCCTATGTTTCTTATTATAGGTATTTGAGGAGCACGTACTAGAAAAATAAGAGCAGCTTATCAGTTTTTTTTATATACGTTGATAGGGTCTCTTCTTATGTTATTAGCTATTTTAGTAGTTTATTTTCATGCAGGAACGACTGATGTTCAGGTTATCTCTAATTTAATATTTCCTGTTAAAACACAGATGATTTTGTGGTTAGCTTTTTTTATTGGTTTTGCTATAAAGATACCAATGATACCTTTTCATATATGGCTTCCTGAAGCACATGCTGAAGCTCCTACTGCAGGATCAATTATACTTGCAGGAGTTTTATTAAAAATAGGTGGTTATGGTTTTTTACGATTCTCTTTACCAATGTTTCCTGTAGCAACAATTTTTTTTTCTCCTGTTATTTTTGTTTTAAGTATAAGCGCTATACTTTACGCGTCTTTGATAACTTTATGCCAAATCGATTTTAAAAAAATTATTGCTTATTCTTCTGTCTCGCATATGGGTTTTGTTACTTTAGGAATTTTTACGTTAAATGTGCAAGGTATTGAAGGGAGTCTTTTTTTAATGTTAGGTCATGCTTTAGTATCTTCAGCGTTATTTTTATGTGTTGGTTTATTATATGATCGTCACCATACTCGGATTATTAAATATTATAATGGTTTAGTACAAGTAATGCCTATCTTTTTATCTTTTTTTCTTTTCTTTTCCTTTGCGAATTTAGGTTTTCCAGCTACAAGTAATTTTATAGGTGAGTTCCTTATTTTATTAGGTTCATTTAAAGTAAATACATTCTTGACAATTTTATCAGCATTAGGTTTAATTTTGAGTGCAGCATACTCTAGTTGATTAGTAAACCGTATTAGTTTTGGTCCACTTAAAATAACTTATTTGACTACATTTCAGGACTTGTCTAGAAGAGAACTCTTGATGCTTGTAGTACTATGTTTTATAGTTTTGTGATTAGGAATTTATCCAGTCCTATTTCTCGACGAAATTCATTTATTTGTTTTTTATTTACTAGCACAATTTATATAAAAGTTTTATTTTTATTTCTAGTGAGTTTTATAAATTTTTCTTGATGACTTGTACGAATTTCAGGCCTTTTGTTTTTACCTACAATGTTTTGTGATATTGAAGTATTTTTTTTACTTTTAAGTTTGATTTATTTCCATATTAATTCAGGAGTTTATTCAGTATTTTTAGATTATGTACATAATCTAAAACTTTTTGAAATTTTTCTGTTGTTTTTAAGGCTTTTAAGTTTGGAATTTATTACTTTGTTTGTTGAGGTCTTTTTATAATATCTTTGTTACTAATTATAATGTTCTTAATACATGATATCTTTGTAGTTTTCCCTGAAATTTATTTATTAATTTGTACTAGTTTTTTACTTATATATGGAACTTTTTTTAGTACGATAAATAACTTTGGTTTTCCTGTTCTTAGTATTAATATTGCTTGATTAAGTCTTCAAATAATAGTACTTTCATTATATTTAGTTTACTTTTCTATTCCTTGCTATTTTTACGCTTTTAATCAACTAATAATAAGTGATCTTTTTACTAAGAATATTAAACTATTTATCATTATTTTTTCTTTTTTTCTTTTTTTCTTTTCTTTTTCGTATGTAACAAATGAATGTATAAATTCTTTTGAATTTTGAATTTTAATTTTGTTGGCTGTAGTTGGAATGTTATTGACTGTTCAAGTTAACGATTTGCTTTCAATGTATATTACAATTGAATTACAAAGTCTTATTTATTATATTTTAGCAAGTTTTAAACGAACATCTGAATTTTCAACTGAAGCAGGGTTAAAATATTTCATTTTAGGAGCATTTTCGTCAATTCTTCTTTTATTTGGGTTTTCCATTTTATACAGTTTAACAGGTTTAACAAATTTTAATGATTTTTTGAATTTTTTTTCAGAGTTTTATTTAGTAGCCGATAACTTTCTAAACTTTGGAATTACAGCAGGTTTGATCTTAATCGGATCCGCTTTGTTATTTAAGTTAACGGCTGCTCCTTTTCATATGTGAGCACCTGATGTATATGAAGGTACACCTTACCCCATCACGTTACTTTTCTCGACGCTTCCAAAGTTTACTATTTTAATCTTATTTTTACGTTTTTTTACCTTACTATTTTACAATCTTTTTCAAGTATGACAACCTTTAGTTTTAATTTGTATTTATTTGTCTACTCTAGTTGGAACGTTTAGTGCGCTTTTACAAAATAGGTGAAAACGTTTTTTAGCTTATAGTTCTATAAATCATATAGGCTTTATGTTAGTTGGTTTAACTACAAATAGCCTGAGTGGTAGTTTTAGCTTACTTTTTTATACATTAACATATGCTATTATGACTTTTAGCCTTTTTTGACTTATTTTAGTATTACGTTCTTATAATTATTCGACATTTTGTCAAATACGTTATATAAAAAACTTAAAAGGTTTATTTGAAATAAACCCTATATTAGCTTTTTCTTTTTCTTTAATATTATTTTCAATGGTAGGCATCCCTCCCCTAATTGGCTTTTTTGCTAAAGTATTTATCTATTTTTCATGTTTACAAATAAATATGTATAGTTTACCGCTCTTTTTAGTTATAATAAGTTGTATTAGTTGCTTTTATTATATTCGCCTTATAAAATGAATGTATTTTGTAAGAAAACCAGTTCAAAGTATTTTTTATCCAGTAGAAAAATTAAATTCTTTGTGTTTAGGTTTTTTTGTGTTTTTAACAATATTCTTGTCCTTAAATTTGGAATTTGTTTGTCTATTTGTAACTCATACAACGTTATTTTTAATAAACTAAACTTTTTAAGAATTTAATTATGCTTGTTATCTTTATAAAAATTTTTGTTATAATTATACCTTTGCTTATTGCTATTGCATATATGACATTAGTTGAACGGAAAGTTATGGCTGCAATGCAACGGCGAAAAGGTCCAAATGTAGTCGGTATTTTTGGTTTTTTGCAACCACTAGCTGATGGATTAAAGTTATTTGTTAAGGAATTTATTTTACCGTCTAGTGCGAATTTAACTATTTTTATGTTAGCCCCTATACTTACTTTTTTGTTAGCTATGTTTTCTTGGAGTGTTTTACCCTTAATTGAAGGTTCTGTTTTCTCGGATTTAAATGTTGGTGTTTTGTACATTTTAGCTATTTCTTCTTTAGGAGTTTATGGTATAGTTATAGCAGGGTGGTCGAGTAATTCTAAGTACGCGTTTCTTGGTGCTTTACGTTCAGCTGCCCAAATGATATCTTATGAAATTTCAATTGGGTTAATTCTAATAACTATTTTAATTTGTTCAGGTTCGTTAAATCTTACAGAGATTGTTTTAGCACAACAAACGATTTGGTATATAATACCGTTATTTCCTGTTTTTATCATGTTTTATATAGCTATACTTGCTGAAACGAATAGAGCACCCTTTGATCTACCAGAAGCAGAGGCTGAATTAGTAGCAGGGTATAATGTAGAGTATTCCGCTATGGGTTTTGCGTTATTTTTTTTAGGTGAATATGCAAATATGATTTTTATGTGTAGTTTAACTACTATCTTTTTTTTAGGCGGTTGGCTTCCTTTAGGTAACTTTTTTCTTTCCATTTGAATACCTTCTATCATATGGTTTAGTTTAAAAACTATTTTTCTTTTATTTGGGTTCGTTTGAATTAGAGCGTCTTTTCCACGTTATCGATATGATCAATTAATGTGTTTGGGTTGAAAAGTTTTTTTACCTCTAGCTTTGGGGTGAGTTTTATTAGTAGCAGGAATATTTGTTAGTTTTAATTGATTACCTTAGAAAAATCTAAACAATTATATGTTTTTTTTTAATTATTTTACTATTTTAATTTTTCTCTTTGTTGTATCTTTTATTTCATTTCTTGTTTTTACGTTATCTTATTTTTTAGCGTTACAAAAAGCAGATCAAGAAAAAATAAGCGCTTACGAATGTGGTTTTAACCCTTTTGATGATGCTCGCATGGTATTTGATATTCGGTTTTACTTGATAGCAATCTTATTTTTAATTTTTGATTTAGAAATTAGTTTTTTATTTCCTTGGGCTATTGTTTTAGGAAGTTTACCACTACACGGTTTTTGAGCGATGTTAATATTTTTAATTATTTTAACTATTGGCTTTATTTATGAATGATGTAAAGGTGCTTTAGAATGAGAGTAAAAGTTTGTACGTATAAACATAATTTTAACTTTATAAATAAATTTGTAAAAGTATACGACCCCTTTTAGAACTCGTTTATAATTTTATTTTACTAAAACTACTATTTAATATATGGGAATCTTAGTCAGTTAAAATCCTCAAAAATATGATAGAAACATGAGAAAAAAATTAGGCATTGTATCTATTTTGTTCACTACTAATAATGTTATTTGTTCGTTGACGACTTTAAATGGTTTGGTACTTGCCTGGACGTCGTCTGGATCAAAAAAAGTTACTGGATCAAAAAAATTAACGTTGGCAGGAATGTGTTCTGCTGTTAGGAGTATCATGGAATATGCTCTTAAAACACAATTTACAGATATTAGTCTACGACTAAAAGGTGTAAGTAAATATAAAAAACTAATCATGAAATCTTTGATTAGTTTTGGTTTACAGTTTAGTTCTATTAGCGATATTACATCAGTTCCTCATAACGGTTGTCGTTTAAAACGTACCAAAAGAATTTAATATATAAACGAGGTAGTTCAATGGTAGAACGTTAAAATCATAATTTAATAGTTACAGGTTCAAATCCTGTCTTCGTTACTAGTTAGATAGCAAAGTGGTTATGCGTAGGATTGCAAATCTTTTATAATAAAAATACATCGGTTCGAATCCGATTCTAGCTTTTTGAAATACAAGAGGTCAAAAACAACTTTTTAAAAAACAAAAATAACATGAATATTACTTTACAAAGTGCAAAAATGATTGGTGCAGGACTTGCAACTATAGGATTGACTGGAGTCGGCGCAGGTGTGGGGATTGTATTCGGTTCTTTAGTTATGGCATATGCACGTAATCCTTCTTTAAAACAACAATTATTTGGGTATACAATTTTAGGGTTTGCTTTGACTGAAGCTGTAGCGTTATTTGCTTTGATGATGGCATTTTTAATATTATTTACTTAAAATTCATTTTATAAGTTATAAAAAGAAAAAGATTAGTTAGGATATAGTGTAAAAGGAAACATATTTGTTTTGGATACAAAAGTTATAGGTTCAAATCCTAATATCCTAAAATAGATTTTTACTATTTATTATAGATGGGTGGTTGAGTGGTTGAAAACGTCAATTTTGAAAATTGTTATGAAAATTATTTTTATCATCGGTTCGAATCCGATTCCATCTACCTATTTGTATTACTATTATTTTGTTTAGATAGCTCAGTAGGAAAGAGCATAGAACTGAAAATTCTAAAGTCATGAGTTCGAATCTCATTCTGAACATAATCAACTAAGATTTTAGTTTATGAAACGTTTTTTTAACAGACCTCTGTCGCCTCATTTAACAGTTTACGTTCCTCAGTTTACATCATTGTTTTCAATTTGACATCGTATTTCTATTATAAGTGTTTTATCTATATTTTTTTTAAATGTATTTTTATCAAAATTTTTGTTAGTCAACTTCTTAATTTTTTATTTATTTTCTTTTATGTTAAAGAAGCCAATTATTATCTTTTCAATTAGTATAATTCTCATAACAAATTTGTTGTATCATATTTTAAGCGGGTTACGTCATCTTATTTGAGATTTAAATTTCTTTTTATCTAAGAGAAGTATTCATTTATCTAGTAAATTTATTACATCTATAGTTATATTTCTTCAAATTTTAACCACTATATAAAAAATTTTATGTTTTTTCTAAAAAATTATACCTTAAATTTAAAGATATTAAATAATAATAAATTACTTTTAACTAAATTTTTACGGATTTATCGATGAAATCCCTATTTATACAATAAGCCTTGGTTTTCTACTTATCCTATACTAGTTGAATATTGTGGTCCAATGATTTTAGATGCTTTAATTTTAATAAAAAATATACAGGATCCCACGTTAGTATTTAGACGTTCATGTAGAGAAGGTATTTGTGGAAGTTGCTCTATGAATATTAATGGAATAAATTCGTTAGCTTGTTTAAAATCAATAAAGATATATGGCAAATTTATTACAATTTATCCCTTGCCACATATGTATGTGATAAAGGATCTTGTTTCAGATTTATCAAATTTTTACTTTCAGTATAAAATTATTCAACCTTGACTAAAACCAAAGTCAAAACCAAATAAAGAATTCTTACAACTTAAATCTGAAAGATTTACGCTCAATGGACTATATGAGTGTATTTTATGCGCGTGCTGTTCAGCTAGTTGCCCTAGCTATTGATGAAATCACAATAAGTATTTAGGTCCAGCGATATTATTACAAACTTATAGATGAATTTCTGATAGTAGGGATGATGAGACTTTAGGCCGCATAAAATTTTTAAAACATAAGATGCGCTTATTCCGATGCCATACTATTATGAATTGTAGTAAAGTTTGTCCTAAAAATTTAAATCCTGGAAAGATTATTTCTCAATTAAAGGGAAGTAGTGTATAAATCATTGGCGAAAATAACTCAAGAGGCGTGAGTGTTAAATTGTGAGTTTAAAAGTTATAGGTTCGAGTCCTATTTTTCGCCTTTAAGAAGTGTGGAAATAACTTAATATGGTAGAGTGTAGCCTTGCCAAGGCTACTGTGAAGGTTCAAATCCTTTTTTTCACGTTTATATAATTTAAAATAAAAAACTTAGAATCCCTAAAATAGTATGAACGTAGAGTTTTATTTATTTTATTTATTTTCAATTTTTATTATATTTTCTTCGATTATGGTTATAAGCTTACGTAATGCAGTTTATTCTATACTATTCTTAATTCTTACATTTTTTAATACAATTATATTGTTTTTACTTATTGGTGCAGAATTTTTATCATTTTTGTTTCTTATAGTTTATGTAGGTGCGGTAGCAATTTTATTTTTGTTTGTGCTTATGATGTTAAACATAAAACTAATACGTTATAAGATAAATTCTTGATCAGTTATAGCTATAGGGTTCATTTTATTATTCTATTTTATTATTCAAATAATTCTTATTTATAATCATTTGTTTGAATTCTTACGTATAAATTATACACCTTCATGAAATAATTGACTTGTATTATATCATACGTTTAATAATGTACAAGTGATAGGTAAAGTTTTATACACTAAATATAATTTTTTATTTATAACATCAAGTTTGATTCTTCTTGTAGCTATGGTTGGAACTATTCTTCTTACAATGCATCAACGTTCTAATTTACGTACTCAAAACGTTGCTACTCAGGTGCAACAACCTATATTATGTTCAATTAAACTTTCCAATCTTAAAAATTAATTTGACGGATGTGATGAAAATGGTAGACATGTTAAATTTAGAATTTAATGACTTATTGTATCGTGAAGGTTCAAATCCTTTCGTCCGTAACTTGTTTTCGAGCTTTTTTACTTAGTAAAAAAAGCTCGAAATTTCCAAGTGCTGGTAACATAATAATAAAATAAATAAAATAATATAAACTAGCAATTTGTCCAATTAAAATATAGGGCTCCTCTACAGGCATTCCGCCAACTCATCCTAAGATTAAGCAACATAATATAATGGTTCAATACAAAATTCTATATAATGGTCTAAATCGAGAACTTCGGATTTCAGTACTATGAATTCATGGTAGAAACGCTAAAATCACTATAGCTAGAATCATCATTAAAACTCCTCCTAGTTTATACGGTATGCTTCGTAGAATAGCGTAAAATGGCAAGAAATACCATTCGGGTACTATATGAATAGGTGTAACCATAGGATTTGCATTAATATAATTATCTGAATGACCTAAAATATTCGGATAGAAAAAAATAAAAATAGAAAAAAATAGAAAAAACAGGATGAGACCTAGAAAATCTTTTATAATAAAATAGGGGTACATCGATATTTTATCAATTGATAAGTCAATACCCAATGGATTATTAGATCCACTCTGGTGTAAAATCGCAATATGAATAAAACTTAACGCAACAATAACAAAAGGACATAAATAATGTAAACTAAAAAAACGGTTTAATGTTGCGTTGTCAACTGAAAACCCACCCCACAATCACGCAACAACAGAATTTCCTACCAGAGGTATAGCTGATACTAAATTTGTAATTACAGTTGCACCTCATAAACTCATTTGACCTCATGGAAGAACATAACCTATAAAAGCTGTCACTATCATTAATAAAAAAATAATAATACCACATACTCAAACTAATTGACGAGGTTTAGTATACGATCCGAAATACAACCCTCTAAAAATATGAGTATAAATAGTAATAAAGAACATGGAAGCCCCGTTAGCATGAACGTAACGTAATAATCAACCCGAATTAACGTTTCGCATTATATGCTCAACGCTTGTAAATGCAAGATCAATATGTGATGTATAATGCATAGCTAAAAATATTCCCGTAATAATTTGACTAATTAAACACATTGAAGCTAGGAAACCAAAGTTTCAAGCATAATGTAAATTTATAGGTGTTGGATAACTTAAAAGGTGATTATTCAGTATTGAAGTAACATTAATCTGTTTAAAGATTTGCATAAGAGATTCATTTTTAGAAGATTTTGAAATAAAACTTAAGTGTATACTCACTATTGGACTTGAACCAATAACCTTATAATTACAAGAATAGGAATGAATTTTAAATTCATCGTGTTTCACCTAATTTCACCAAGTGAGTAAAACATAAATAAGTTATCTGGTACAAAAGGACTCGAACCTATAAAGTTATAGCGTCAAAAGCTAACGCCTTACCAATTTGGCGATATACCATATTATACGAATAACAGGATTTGAACCTATAATTTTAATTTGGAAAATTAATAGTATACCTCTTTTACTTATACTCGTTATATGAATTTTTAAATTACCTTTTTATTAATAAATTTATAGATTCTTTCATACTAACTTTATAGACACGTAAAAAATGTTGATTATTTATTTTATGTGTAAAAAAATAAGAAACTTGTGTAATTCTTTTTAGTTTAAAAAGTAACAAAGCTAATACTAGCTTTGTTACTTGCTTCTCCATGTTTGAAATAAACTGTAAACGTTTTAAAAATTTCAGTTTCGCATTAGTTATTACAAGGATATTTGACCAAAGAACAATATTAACTATAAGTACATGACAAAATGTTTTAAGATTTTTTATATTATTATAAAGAACTAAAGATTGATTTTGAAGGTTTGAATTATTCTTTAACATTAATATTAAACGCTTTAAACCATTCTTTATCGGTTTTTCAATTTCTAATTTTTGTTGATTAAATTCTGCTTTTACGAAACTCGAAAAGAATTCAATTACTAATCAAAAAAAGTTAAGTGTACAAAATAAAATTAGAGACTCTTCATTAATTAAAATTATGTTATGTTGGATTAAAATTAATAATAATAGTATATAATAATAGTTCATAAATTTTTTATAACTTTTATAACCCACCTCATCAATAAATTGAAACAAAGAGAACCAATCAAATGACATCGACAAAGTGTCAATATCAAGCCGCAGCCTCAAACCCAAAATGATGTTGATAAGTTAACTGATATTTTGCCATTCGAACTAAACATATGAGTAAAATTGTAGTTCCAATAAAAACATGAAAACCATGAAAACCTGTTATTATATAAAATGTTGAACCATAAATCCCATCTGCCAACCTAAAACTTGCTATGGTATATTCTAAAACTTGAAAACTAGTAAATACAACTGCTAAAATTAGTGTACAACCTAACCCAAGGATAGTTTGCATGCGTAAGTTAGCAATAATAGAATGATGCGCTCAAGTTATTGTACATCCAGAAAGTAGTAGTATTAATGTATTTAAAAAAGGAATTTTTCAGGGATCTAGCACATCAATCCCTTTTGGAGGTCATATAGATCCTATTTCAATAGCAGGGGATAGACTACTATGAAAAAAAGCTCATAGAAAAGCAAAAAAAAATAAAACTTCCGAAATTATAAACAATAACATGCCATAACGTAAACCAATTTGTACATTACTAGTATGATGACCTTCAAAACTAGCTTCACGTACAACGTCTCTCCATCAACCAGTCTTAGATAAAATTAATAATAAAAAACTACTTATTAATGTAAAGGTAGCACCAGAATATGCATGCATATATAAAACCGCTCCGCTAGCACAACCAAAAGCGGATAACGATGTAAAAAGAGGTCAAGGACTCGGATCAACTAAATGAAACGGATGTGATTGAGTTGACTTTAGTACTTTAATTAGTGGTATCATTCAAAGTATTATTTTATTTTTAACGTCAATTTAACTTTTTTATATATCTTTGTTCAAATATCAAAGAAAAAAGTAGGTTTAAATTGAAAAATAAACACGCAAAGGAAAAAGAAAAAAACTAACTTAAATACAGAAACTCTCACTTTTGAAGTCTAATCGTTTAATTTATTGAAAATTCAAGAAATATAATTTAAAAGTGGAACAGCTTCAACTACAATAGGCATAAAACCGTGATTTAAACCACATATTTCACTACATTGACCATAATATAAACCTTCTCTTTTTATAAATACGGATGTTTGATTTAAACGACCTGGAACAGCATCACATTTTATACCTAATGACGGTACAGCTCAACTATGAAGTACATCGACTGCGGAAACGATAATACGTACATGAGTATTAACGGGAATTATTATATGATTATCAACTTCTAATAATCGTAACTGACCTATTTCTAGATCCTCTTCTGGAATCATATAACTATCGAAATTTACTGTTTTAATATTATTATAATCTGAGTATTCATAACTTCAATATCACTGATGCCCCAATGTTTTTATTGTAACAGCAGGCGATAAGACCTCATCCATAGCATATAAAAGCGAAAATGAGGGTACTGCAATTATTAACAAAATGCTAGCTGGTGTTATTGTTCAAATTATTTCGATTAGTGTTCCATGAGTCACCGATGACGAAACGTTATTTTGAGTGTTTTTAAAATACCAAAGCGTACGGGTTAAAACTCAAGTAACAAAAACAGAAATTAAACATACAAAAAACATTAAATCATGATGTAAATTTATTATTCCTTCCATTACAGGAGTTGCAGGATCTTGAAAACTAAACTGTCAATTTTCTGGAGAATCGCAGCTTAAAGTAGTATGATTAATAAATAAAAAAAGAGCTGCTAATATAAATTTTACTAACATTAAATTTACTTACTTTTATTTAATAGACTGACAAATTATAGGTAACTCTTCAAACGTATGATAAGCTGGAGGAGAACTAATAATTCATTCTATTGTACTAGATCCACTATTAACATCAAAGTTAAAATTTCACGGAGAATTACCACAGCCGTTTTTGTTAACTAGAGCGATATATATAACATAAAAAAAAAATAAAACGCTTAAAAGCGATATATAAGACCCGAATGATACAATCACATTCCAATTAAAATATGCATCTGGATAGTCTGGGATTCGTCTTGGCATTCCAGCTAAGCCTAAAAAGTGCATGGGCATAAATGTTAAATTAACGCCTATAAAAGTTGATCAAAAGTGTATCTGTCCCATTATCTCTGAATATTGAAGACCCGTAATTTTACCAAATCAATAATAAAAACCTGCAAAGATAGCAAAAACAGCACCCATAGAAAGTACATAATGAAAATGCGCTACAACATAATAAGTATCATGCAAACTTATGTCTAATCCAGAGTTTGCTAAAACAATACCGGTTAAACCTCCGATAGTAAATAAAAAGATAAACCCGACTGCAAATAACATAGGGGTCTTCAAACAAATTGATCCTTCTCACATCGTTGCAATTCAACTAAAAATTTTAATGCCTGTCGGCACCGCAATGATCATCGTGGCTGCAGTAAAATAAGCACGAGTATCAACGTCTAACCCAACTGTATACATGTGATGAGCTCAAACAATAAAGCCTAAAACTCCTATTGAAATCATTGCATAAACCATCCCTATATACCCAAAGACGGGCTTTCTAGAAAAAGTAGAGATAATATGACTTATTATACCAAATCCTGGTAAAATTAAAATATACACTTCTGGATGACCAAAAAATCAAAAAAGGTGCTGATACAAAATAGGATCACCACCACCTGCAGGATCAAAAAACGTGGTGTTAAAGTTACGATCAGTCAAAAGCATAGTTATCGCACCCGCTAATACAGGAATTGATAAAAGTAGTAAAAAAGCTGTAACAAAAATTGATCAAACAAAAAGAGGAATTTTATACATACTTTGACCAGGATTACGCATATTTAAAATGGTCGAAATAAAATTGATAGCACCTAATATAGATGCAGCTCCTGAAAGATGTAGACTAAAAATTGCTAAATCGACAGATGCCCCTGAATGACTTTGAATTGTACTTAACGGAGGGTAGACTGTTCATCCTGTACCCGCTCCGACCTCAATGAGAGATGATATTAATAATAAACAAAGTGACGGTGGTAACAATCAAAAGCTAACATTATTAAGACGTGGAAAGGCCATATCAGGACTACCTATTAAAATAGGAACTAATCAATTTCCAAATCCTCCAATCAAAATAGGCATTACCATAAAAAAAATCATCAAAAAAGCATGGGCTGTAATCAATACATTATAAAGTTGATGATTACCCAAAAGTAAACTATTCCCAGGATGCGATAGCTCAGTCCGAATTAATAACGACAGACACGAACCAAGAACTCCTGAAAATGCCCCAAAAATTAAATATAATGTTCCTATATCTTTATGATTAGTGGAAAATATTCATCGATAAATTCATTGCATTTATATATTTATTCTTCTAAGTATTCTCAAGTAAACCATTACTTCAAAGTTCGAGAGAGACGGGAATCGAACCCGTAACTTTTAATGTGACAAACTAACACTCTACCATTGAGTTTCTCCCTCAAGATCTAAAAATTGTTAATATTTTATAAATGTCAATTTTACTCCAAGACATAACTTGATTTTTATAAATTTTAAAATTATTATTATATGAGACCAAGAAATCTCTGAAAAAGTAATTATAATTTGTCCTGGTCGCACAACAGAAAGTCTGGTTAAAATATTTCCTTTTCCTTTACCCATTCGGGATTCTAAACCTAGTGATGTTAAATTCGAATTTAAAGGTAATGAAAAATGTACTTTTGTAATATTAGAGCTAGTTAAAGTTTTTAATTTTTTATACAGAGAACTTTTCAAGGATAAAAGTTGAGTTTCAGTTAAAACTTTAAAATCTGTAGATTTAATTCCAAAACCGGTAGATTGTAAGGTATAGTTTTTATAAGTTTTGGTAACTTTTCAATTATTATGAAGTTTTTTTTCAATACGTAAAGACATAATAATAACATCAATTTTAATTAAAACACTACTGAGTACGAAACTCATACGTGAATGCTATAAGTACCTAATTTTGTATAAATAAGCTTATGAGTATAATCTACATAATTTGTTATCCTAGATAATGTAACAGAATTTGAAACGAATTTGAAAGTTTTACTCATTGAATTACGAGTATTATTACTTCGCCCAGAACATCTAATTTTAAAACCGTTAAATGTTAACGTAACAGGCCCTGCAGAAGATAATATAACGCGTTTAGTGTTTAAGCGAATAATTTTGAGTATATTTTTTAAAACAATATTTTTGTTATTATTTAACTTAAAACCAAAATACAAAGCAATAAAACTAGCTAAATTCAGTTGCTCCGCTTCAAAAATATAAATGTAAACAGGAAGTTCAACTCAAAATTTTAAAACTTTAAGCACGTTTTTGTAAATTTTGTAAGAATTTACTTTTAGGTTTGAAGGATTTATATAAGTTATTATTATTAATACTTTATTAAATTTAAATGCCCAATGTAAACATCCTAAAGTTAAACTATTATTAATAAATAATCGGGCTAAATAATTTTTTAAATTTGTTTTAGATCAAAAAAAAGAATAGGGTTTCAAATTTTTACCATAACAGTTTGATATTATACTTCAAACTTGAAGTAAACCAAGTCTTAAGCTTATTGAATTTGTTTTTCGCGACATTTATTTGTAATTGTTTATTTTTGATTAAGTTTACTTAACGTTTTAATGAATAATTCGTATTTATAAATAATTTTTTATTACTAAAATTATTAAACTAAACCGATCTATCTAGTTATCTTCTAGACTATTCTGAAAAGATACAAATAAGTTTTTATACAATTTTGATTTTTTCAGTATATAATACTTGTTAACGTAGCTACCTGACGCTGCTAAAAGTAATAACAATCAGTACACTAGTGGTTAAAATACTTTGGTCCTCTCGTACTAAAAGTAATGTTTTTATCTTTTCTTCCCACAGCAGATAGGGACCGAACTGTCTCACGACGTTCTGAACCCAACTCACGTACCTTCTTCACTAGCGAACAACTAGACCCTTGAAATCAGCTTCAATTCCAGGATAAGATGAGTCGACATCGAGGTATCAAACCATGGTAATGATATGAACTCTCAACCATGATGAATCTGTTATCCCTAGAGTTCCTTTTATCTGTTGAGCGATAAAATTTCCACGCATTTTTATCGGATCACTATGACTGACTTTCGTCTCAATTTGATTTATCAATCTAATTGTCAAACAAGCTAAAATCATTGTATTTTTGTTTTGCTTATCTTTTGTACACCTCCGTTACATTTTAGGAGGTACTCGTCCCAAGTAAACTTTCCGCTTTTTACTGTCCTTAATTTTAAAGTAAGAAATACTTATATTTAAAGTGGTATTTCACATTGGGTACTTTTAAATACTCCCACTTGTTCTACATGAAAGAAAAGTATAATCAATAAAAAGTTTAAGTAAAGGATCTAGGGTCTTTCCGTCTTACTGTAGGTTACCTACATTTTCATAGGTTATGAAATTTCACAGAGATTAAACTAGAGACAGCAAGACAATCGTGACATCATTCATGCAGGACGGAACTTACCCGTCAAGGAATTTCGCTACCTAAGGATTCTTATAGTTAGAACCGCCGTTTACTTAGAGTTAAATAATTAATTATTTTAATCAATTATTTTTATTTTTAAGCACTGGGCAGATGTCAAACTCTATACATCTTTAATGACTAATTAGCAGAGTTTTATGGTTTTGATAACCAGTCGTTGTCTTCAATTTTGTGACGTCAAGATTATATGACACTTCTTTTTGCGAACTTACGAAGTTAATTTGCCAAGTTCCTTTAGTTTAATTCACTCTTTCACCTTTGTATTCTCAACAAGTTTACCTGTGTCGGTTATAAGTACGGTCAAAATGCTATAGATCTTTCCTGAAAAATCAAAAATTTTATAATCTAAACTCCATTAAAATTATAAAATTTTTGATTTTTTTTCGTATAGCTGAAAATTTCTATCGAATACGGTTTTAACCCTTTTCTTAAGAACCGTTTAACTCAATGCACAACAAGTTACATTGAAAACCTTAAACAATAGGTGACTATGATTATACTAACATAGTTTAACGTTACTCATACCAGCATTAACAGTTTTGATTTTATACTTACGTATATTTAATAATTTACAAAGCGTTTCACTACCATATTAAATTCGTTGTTTCGGCATATACTTTAGCCTCGGTTATTTTTCAACATGCAATAAAAAAATAATGAGCTAAAACGCTTTCTCCAGTAAATGACTGCTTCTAAGTCTACTTTTTTATTTAGTTCATTACATGTTTTCCACACTTAAACTATAATTTTAAGGCCTTAACATACGATTTGGGTTTTTTCCCTTTTGTCACTGAACCTTTTCGCTCAGAGACTGACTACTAAATAGATTAAACTACAATTCAAAGTTAAACTAAATGCTGTAAGGTTTTAAACTCCATTATCTAGTTTGTTACTGTACCTGCAATTTATTAAAAATAGTGTAGTACTAAAATACATTTCGTGAAAAACCGGCTATCACCAAGTTTGATTGGTCTTTCACCCCTAATTACAAGTCATTTCAACATTTTTCTACATGTACGAATTCAGCCCTTCAAACTATTTTAGTAATTTTTTAGCTTGCTCATAACTAGATCACTTGGTTTCAGGTCTAATATATATAGCTATAAACCGCCTTTAATTTTTCTCTAAAACTTGCTATACAATATTAACTTACTGGTTCATTATGCAAAAGGCATTTTGGGACTCAAAAAAAGCTACAAAATCAGACATTTAATTTCTAAAAACTACTATTGTAATAGGCTACCTTATCGGTATTTTTCATCTTTCCCTCACGGTACTCGTTCACTATCGATTAAAAAGTCTTATTTAAGCTTAGAAGGTGGTGCTCCTTGATTCGTGCAAGTCATTCACACTACTTTATATAAAACTATTATACATATCTTTACAGGACTTAAACCTTCTAAGGTTTGTTATCAATTAAGATATAATTATCTAGTTTTAAGCTTTTCTTGATTTCGTTCGCCACTACTTTCAAGATCTCGTTTGATTTATATTTAATGTTACTAAGATGATTCAATTCACATTATTTAAAAAATTAATAAATAATAAGAGTTTTCTACTAAAAGAAAATTTGTATATAACAGGCCTGTGCCTACATACAACGTTTCGTCGCGCGACGTTCTTATTAAACTTTTTATCAAGATTTTCATAAAATGTCTAACTTAAAACGTTAAGTAAACTTAATCAAAATTAACCTTTAGTTAAGTTCATTAATTCTACTGAAATAGAATTTCGTATTCTATAATAAACAACAAGAATAGCAAGTCCAATTGAAGATTCAGCCGCAGCTACTGTTAAAATTAATAAGGATAATACTTGACCAGCGACATCATCTAAATAAATTGAAGCAGAAACTAAATTAAGACTTACAGCCAAAAACATCATTTCTAAAGCCATTAACATAACTAAAATATTTCTTTGATTTAAGAATATCCCTAAAACACTTAGAAAAAAAAGAACAGACGAAATAATAATATAATTGATATGATTTAACATTTAAATTCAATTTTTAAGCAAATAAAATAGGGTAGTAGTAAAAATTAGATTATTTAAATTCCAGCCACAGATTCCTCTACGGCTACCTTGTTACGACTTCACTTTAGTTTGCTTTTCAGTGTAAACTTTTAACAAAGTTAAAAGTCTTCCAATAAAAAAACTTTCCACAGTGTGACGGGCGGTGTGTACAAGACTTAAGAACGTATTCACCGTAACATTCTAATTTACGATTACTAGTAATTCCATTTTTATATTATCAAATTGCAGATAATAATTCATATAATATTTTTTATAGATTTGCTTAAATTAACATTTTTGCTTCTTATTTAATAATATTATTGTAGCACATGAGAGTAGCCCAGCTTATTAGGGTCATACGGACTTGACGTTATTTTTCCTTCCTCTAAAGTGTTTTTAGCGGTACATATTAATATTTAAGAAATATGAAAAAGTTTCGCCCGTTTATTGAAATTAATCAAACACTCTACAGCACGGGCTGACGACAGCCATGCAACTCCTGTAATACATAAAATATATAATGTATACGTATGTACTATTTACAAAAACTGGTAAGGTTTCGCGTGTATTATCGATTTAAACCACATGCTCCACTACTTGTGTAAGTCCCCGTCAATTCCTTTGAGTTTTAATCTTGCGATCGTAGTTCCCAGGCGGAATGCTTAAACGTTAGTTGCTTTTCTGTTTTTCAAAAAATAGCATTCATTGTTGACAGCTATGGACTAAAGGGGTATCTAATCCCTGTTGCTACCCATGCTTTCATATCTCAACGTCAGTTTTAATTTAGATTATTGTTTTCACTGTCGAGGTTCTTTTAAATATCAATACATTTCACCGTTACATTTAAAGTTCCATAATCTTCCACATAAACTCTAGAAAATCACTTTAATAAACAGAAATAAAAATAAAATTTAAAATTTTAGTTATTAGTTAATTTTCAATCTACATATTCTTTACGCCAAATAATTCCAAATAACATTAGCCCTCCCTGTTTTACCGCGGCTGCTGGCACAGGATTAGCCAGGACTTTTTTTTATTTTTATCAGTATTGCTAAATAAATAAAGTGTTTTACAGTTAATAACTTTCTTCACACACGTAATTTAGCTAGGTCAAGCTTTCGCTCAATGCCTAAAATTCCCCACTGCTGCCTTCAAAAGAAGTTTGAACCGTATCTCAGTTTCAATGTGGCTGTTCGATCTCACAAACCAGCTAAGGATCATGGACTTGGTAAACCATTATTTTACCAACTATCTTAATCCTACATAAACTTTTCTTATACTAGCTTTTGAACTAGGTATAAGGTTAATTTAAATGTTTTACTCACCCGTACGCTAAAAACAATATAATATTTTTAACTTGCATGTGTTAAGCCAATTACTAATGTTTATTTTGAGCCAGGATCAAACTCTAAATTATAATGATGTTGAAAACGTTTTTTAAAAAGTTGTTTTTAACTTACTACCCTAGTTTAAAATTTACTTAATACTTTCAAGCTATATGAAGATTTATTCAATAACTAAAGATAATTTTAGTTCCTATTTCTTCTAAAAAAAGACTTGGAAAAGCATGAAGGGTTACTTTGAAACGTTGATTTTTTAAAAAGATACGAACGTAGTTATAATTAGTAAATCTGCTAAGCATCATATTAACGAGTGCTATTGAGTTTCTTTTTTTGGTTCTTTTTTTAAGTTTTCGGGAGATGAAGTTAAGTTTTTTTATTTTTATATAAAGCATTTTTATACATGCGTTTGTTTACCTGGTTACGGGAATAGGATTTGAACCTATAACAATAGATCATGAGCCTATCAAGTTAACCATATTACTCTATCCCGTGACCGCATAATAAAGCTCTCTACTTCTAGTAAGAATCGAACTTACGTTGCTATTACGAAAAAATATAGTCCTGACCAACTAGACGATAGAAGCTTAACAAGTATCAGATTTATCTTTTGGTACCATATTTAGATCTTGACTTCCTACGAGTTATAACACCAATTAGATCGTAAACTCCACGAATAAATTGATACTTAACACCTGGTAAATCTTTAATACGACCCCTACGTACCAAAACCACGGAATGTTCTTGTAAATTATGCTTTTCTCCGGGAATGTAGCCAATAGAGCATTTTCCTGTGGTTAAACGAACTTTCGCTACTTTTCGGTTCGCAGAATTCGGTTTTTTTGGGTTAAGAGAGTAAACTCTAATACATGTACCCTTACACTGCGGTGTATTTTTTAACTTAGGTAATCTTTTTTTACTAGCTCGAGGATTTTGTATCAATTGATTGATAGTAGACATATTAAAAATTATTATTTTTATTAAGTAATAATGGATTTGAACCATTAACAGTTTTAGTGTAAATAAAACACTCTACCATTGAGTTAATTACTTATTTAAATTTGTGTTCTCCTTAAGTAAGACTTGAACTTACAATACATTGGTTAACAACCAACCGCTTTTACCATTAAGCTATCAAGGACATACTAAGATTTTATTAAAAAACAACTAACAAAAAAAATAAATTCCATAGAAAAATAAATTAAGATAGACGCAAATAATTGTATTAATAAATCTAGTGGAAAGGCTGTTGTATTTAATACAATAAATAAGAAGGTGACATATCTTTTAGACGACTTTAAGGTAACAAATAATCGTATAGGATTTACATACACTATCACAAAAAATGCTAAAAAAGTTATGCTATTAAACAAAAAACTTATAATATTCGTAATATAAAGTACTCAAGATAAGTAAATCTGGAATTGCAATTTTACAGCAGCATAAAGCGTTATAGTTTTTTGAACTGCTTCTGAATATAAAAAAAAATTTAAAAGTAAAGAAATTATAATATTATAGGTAACTAAAAAGCTGAAAAATCAAATAACTAAAATAACAAATAAATAATATTTAATAATTATCAATTGATATCGATATAAACTATTCGTTAAAAAAGCAACAACATTATAAGCTAAAAAAGGTAAATTAAAAATACAACTTAAATAAATTGTCACTTGTAGGACAGAACTCAATATTTGAGTAACATAGGTTATAATTAATTTTAAGTGTAACAACTTAAAAAGAGGATACACCCCTAAAAAGATAAAATACTCTATAAAGTTTATTATAATGACAAATGAGATAAACACACTGATCGTAAAATAAAAAACCCGTCAAGAAAATTCTTTTAAATAAAAAATTGCAGGGAATAAAACCATAATTATAAAGTTTTGTGTGGGTCTATTAGGATTTGAACCTAAAACTAATAAATTAAAAATTTACTGCTTTCACCCTAATTAAGCTATACACCCCTATTAATGCTTGGAAAGATTTGAACTTTCATGCTTAAATTCGTAGTTTAATACTTTATCCAGATTAAGTTACAAACATTGTATATACTGAAAGAAATAGGATTCGAACCTATGATAATATAATATTATAATAACTTAGCAAGTTATCGCTTTAGACCACTCAGCCATCCTTCCTTATTATAGTTGTTTTTTTGCTTAGTCCGAAGAAAAAAAGGGCAATTTTTCATTAATTTCTTAAAAAATACGAATTAATTCGTATTTTTTAAGAAATTAATGAAAAATTGCCCTTTTTTTCTTCGGACTAAGCAAAAAAACAACTATAATAAGGAAGGATGGCTGAGTGGTCTAAAGCGATA